TAATTTAATTTTTTTAAAAAATTAGAAAATTCTTTCATTAAAAATAAAATTTATAACATGATCGGCGTTTCCTCCCCAACACATGCTGTTTTTTATATTTTTAATTTTTAAAAATTTTTATCTTATGACTAAAAAAAAATTTATAACATAAGATAAAGGTTGTAAGAAAATCCTTAAGTTGAAGTTTATTCATAAATCATTTATAGTTTAATTTATTAATCATCTATAGTTTTATAAATAATTTATTTGAAAATAAATTGCTAAATCAAAAGCAAGAACTGGCACTTTAATTATCGATCTAAGTATTAACCTTAAATTTAACAATACTTGTTAATCTATAAATTTAGAAGAACTATAGATCAACACCGTTTCTTAACAATTAAATTCCCTTAGATGGAGAGAGTAAAGGAAACCCTTATTTGATTTATTAAATTGCCATATTAACTAGATATATAAATTATTTATAGATATATAATTTAATAATGATTTATTAATATATAAATAATTTATTAATTAATACTTATTTATATATTATAATATTATTATATATTAATTAATAAATTATTTATATATCTATATATGGCTAAATCAAAGGCAAGAACTGGCACTTTAATTATCGATCTAGGTGGCTATTTTAAATTTAACAATAACGATGATTTATAAATCTTCAAAAACTATTTATCGTCATAGTTTCTGGAAAATTAAATTCCCTTAAATGAAAAAAGTAAAGGAAACCTTTATTTGATTTATTAAATTGCCATATTAACTAGATATATAAATTATTTATAGATATATAATTTAATAATGATTTATTAATATATAAATAATTTATTAATTAATACTTATTTATATATTATAATATTATTATATATTAATTAATAAATTATTTATATATCTATATATGGCTAAATCAAAAGCAAGAACTGGCACTTTAATTATCGATCTAAGTATTAACCTTAAATTTAACAATACTTGTTAATCTATAAATTTAGAAGAACTATAGATCAACACCGTTTCTTAACAATTAAATTCCCTTAGATGGAGAGAGTAAAGGAAACCCTTATTTGATTTATTAAATTGCCATATTAACTAGATATATAAATTATTTATAGATATATAATTTAATAATGATTTATTAATATATAAATAATTTATTAATTAATATTTATTTATTATATATTATAATTATATATATATTATTATGTTATATAAAATTATTAATTAATAATATAGCATTTTTAAACTAATCATCAAATAAGTTAGGGGATTCCTTATTGATTTTCATCATTTTGCCTACCTTTTAAACGGTTTCATAAGCATTTTTAGATTAATCAATCAACAAATTCTAGATTTTTGCTGATTTTTCATCATTTTGCTCATCTTTTTTAGGTTTTACAAGCATTTTTAAACTAATCATCAAATAAGTTAGGGGATTCCTTATTGATTTTCATCATTTTGCCTACCTTTTAAACGGTTTCATAAGCATTTTAGATTAATCAATCAACAAATTCTAGATTTTTGCTGATTTTTCATCATTTTGCTCATCTTTTTTAGGTTTTACAAGCATTTTTAAACTAATCAATCAACAAATTCTTGATTTTTATTGATTTTTCATCATTCTGCTCATCTTTTTTGACAGGTTTCATAAGCATTTTCAACTAATCAATCAACAAATTCTTGATTTTTATCGATTTTTCATCATTCTGCTCATCTTTTTTGACAGGTTTCATAAGCATTTTCAACTAATCAATCAACAAATTCTTGATTTTTATCGATTTTTCATCATTCTGCTCATCTTTTTTGACAGGTTTCATAAGCATTTTCAACTAATCAATCAACAAATTCTTGATTTTTATCGATTTTTCATCATTCTGCTCATCTTTTTTGACAGGTTTCATAAGCATTTTCAACTAATCAATCAACAAATTCTTGATTTTTATTGATTTTTCATCATTCTGCTCATCTTTTTTGACAGGTTTCATAAGCATTTTCAACTAATCAATCAACAAATTCTTGATTTTTTATAAAATTAAAATATACTGAAAAAAAAAAAAAAATTTATTTTTTATTAATTTAGTTAATGAGATTAATAAGCTAAATTTTTATTTTATGCAATTAAAATTTAAAGTTTTTATTAATTTAGTTAATAAGATTAATAAACTAAATCTTTATTCTATATAATTAAAAATTCTAGATTTTAATTTTAAAATTTTATAAATTTAAAATTTAAAAAATTTTAAAGTAGAGCAATTTCTTAGATATATATCTTTATGTTATATTTTTTTTTCTTGATGAAACAATTAATTAAATGGGGAATTTTTCGTAAGTCTTAAAAGTAGATTTTTAAAAAAATCTAGAAAAGAAGATAAGTAAAAAATTTTGGGGTAAAATTTTTTACTTATTGAGAGTTTTTAAAAGAAAAATTATGGAAAATAGTTTTTACCTTTAAAAATCAAAGAAGCAGAAACCAGCCGGGATGAGGATCCCGTGGGGAGATAACCCCCTTAATGTTATAAATTTAAAAAACATTGAAAAAGAGTTTTTTAGTTCTAAATTTTTATTTATTTATTAATTTAATGTAAATTTTAGTGTAAAATAAGAAATAAATAGGTTTTAAAAAAATTTTTTATAGTTTAAATTGCAGTAATTAGTTTTTTAGATTAAAGAGTTTTAGATAAAGATAAAAATAAAAGTATAAACTAAATTTGTGCCAGCAGTTGCGGTTATACAAATTATACAATAAAAATTGGTTAGATAGAGTTAAATTTTTATTAATTATTTAAAAAAAGATATTAATTTTATAAGGTGAAATTTTATTTTTAAAAAAATTTTTTGGTGGTTTAAGATTTGAGGCTCAAAAATTTTGTTTAAAACTAGGATTAGATACCCTATTATAAAAATGTATTAAAAATTTGATCTAAATTAGTGCTAGAGAAAAATAAAATTTTTATATTCTTGAAAATTAAGAAGAATGGCGGTATTTTAGTCTTTTCAGAGGAACCTGTCCTATAATTGATAGTCCACGATTTTTTTTACTTTATTTTTTAGCTTGCATATCGCCGTGGTTGAATGTTTTTTTTGAAGCTATAATATTCAAGATTTTAAGATTTTTAGATAAAAAGGAATTCAGGTCAAGATGTAGTTTATAGTAAAGAAGAGATGGGTTACAATAATTTAAATTTTTGGAATTTTTCTTTTAAAAAAATTTTTGAAACTGGATTTGAAGGTAATTTTATAAATTTATGTATAATGATTTTAGCTCTAAAATGTGTACATATCGCCCGTCGCTTTCATTTTAAAATGAAATAAGTCGTAACATAGTAGATGTACTGGAAAGTGCCTCTAGAAGATAGGGTAAAGCTTTTTAGAAGTTTTTTAGTTACATTAAAGAGAATATTATTATAATAATATACCTTAAGTATAAAAGATTATTTTCAAATCCAGTTTCAAAAATTTTTTTAAAAGAAAAATCTTTTTGTTTTATTATAATATTTCGAAAAAATTTAATTTTATTATAGTTAATTAGTATTGTGAAAGAACTTTATTTATACATGAAAAAGAAAAATTTAATTTTTGTACCTTGTGTATCAGGGTTTATTAAAAAGGTATTTTTAGAGTAATATTTCTCGAATTAATAAGATTTATAAGTTTATAATTTTTAATGTAGAAAAATTATTAATAATAAATTTATAGGAGTGAAATGTTAGTCGTTTATTAATATATCTAGTTTTAAAGGAAATAAATTTAATTTAAAATTTAATAAATAATTTTTTATGTAATAATAATTATTTTTAAAATTAAGTAATTTAAGGGTTGAGCTTTAAATTAAATTTAGTAAAATAAAAATTTGTGTTTAAATAAAATGATAGAATTAGAAGTTTTTAATGTAGTGTTTAATAACTAGTTTTTAAAGAAATTTTTTTTATATATAAAATTTATTTTACTTTATTTACTTTAATATTTATTTAAATAATAAAAATAAAGAAATAATGATAAAATTAGTAGATACGTAATTATTTATATAATTTAAAATTAAAAATTATAGATAAAATTAAGGAATTCGGCAAATTTATTTTTCACCTGTTTATTAAAAACATGTCTTTTAAGTTAATAATTGAAAGTCGGGCCTGCCCAGTGATTTTATTTAACGGCCGCAGTATTTTGACTGTGCTAAGGTAGCATAATCATTAGTTTTTTAATTGAAAGCTGGAATGAAAGGTTTGATGAAAAAATAACTGTCTCAGTTTTAATTTTTTGAATTTTATTTTTAAGTTAAAAAGCTTAAATTTTTATAAAAGACGAGAAGACCCTATAGAGTTTAATATATATTTTATTAAATTTTAAATAAAGGAATTTGTATTATTTAATAAAATAATATATTTGATTGGGGTGATTGAAAAATTTATTTAACTTTTTTTTATTTTTATTTCATAGATAAGTGAATTTAATGATCCTTTGTAAAGATTAAAAGAAGAATTACCTTAGGGATAACAGCGTAATTTTTTCTTAGAGTTCTAATCGAAGAAAAAGTTTGCGACCTCGATGTTGGATTAAAATAAATTTCTGGTGTAGAAGCTTGAATATTAGGTCTGTTCGACCTTTAAAATTTTACATGATCTGAGTTTAGACCGGCGTGAGCCAGGTTGGTTTCTATCTTTATTTAATTTAAAATATTTTAGTACGAAAGGACCAAGTATTTCTTTTAAAAAGAAAATTTTAGAGAATATTATTAAAGTTTTTTAAAAAATTAATTTATAATTTAAGATAAAATATTGGTGCTATATTGGCAGATTAGTGTAATAAATTTAGAATTTGTTTAAATGAAATAAATTTTCGTATATAGTACTTGATTTTAAGAGATGATGTATTATTAATTATAGTTAGGCTTATTCAAATTATTTGTGTGTTAATTGGGGTAGCATTTTTGACTTTAATAGAGCGGAAGGTATTAGGGTATATTCATATTCGAAAAGGGCCTAATAAATTAGGTTTTACTGGAATTCTGCAACCTTTTAGAGATGCAATTAAATTGTTTTCTAAGGAGCAGACATTTCCTATTTTTTCAAATTTAATTATTTTTTATATATCGCCTATTTTAAATTTATTTTTTTCTTTACTATTGTGGTTAGCTTTTCCTATTTATTTTGTTAATTTTAATTTTTCTAATTCTTTATTATTTGTTTTAAGAATTAGAAGATTGGGGGTTTATACTGTTATATTAGCTGGTTGATCTTCGAATTCAAACTATGCTATGTTAGGAAGAATTCGGTCTATTGCTCAAATAATTTCTTATGAAGTAAGTTTAATTTTAATTTTGCTTTCTTTTTTATTTTTAATTTTTAGTTTTAATTTAAGAGATTATTTATTTTTCCAAGAGAATGTTTGATTTATTTTTTTACTTTTACCTTTAAGAGTTATATTTTTAATTTCTTTATTAGCTGAAACAAATCGTTCTCCATTTGATTTTGCTGAAGGAGAGTCTGAATTGGTTTCTGGTTTTAACGTAGAATATAGAAGAGGTGGATTTGCTATAATTTTTTTAGCTGAGTACGCAAGTATTTTATTTATAAGAATAATTAGAGTGACAGTCTTTTTAGGGGCAGATATTTTTAGATTTTTATTTTTTTTAAAATTAGGTTTTGTTAGTTTTTTTTGAGTTTGAGCACGGGGTACTTTGCCTCGATATCGTTATGATAAATTAATATATTTGGCTTGAAAAAGATTTTTACCGGTTTCTTTAATGTATTTATTTTTATTTGTATCGATTGGGGGTTTCTCAATCTTTTTTTGTTAACTAACTTTTTTTAGTACAGTAAAATTAATAGAAAATTGAATTTCTTTTTTATATTTTCAAAATATATACTTATCTCAAGTTCATTAATTTAAAATTATTTTATAAATTTTAAAATTTAAAGATTAATTTATCTCAAATTTTAGCAGTTAAAGGGTTAATTAAGAAGAAAGAAAAGTAAAGTATAGTTAGAAGTTGTCCTAAAAAGATATAAGGGTCTTCTACTGGTCGAGCGCCAATTCAAGTTAAAAGAATAACAATTGATAAAAGAGATCAAAATAAAATTTTATTTAAAGGGTAAAATTGGTTTCTTTGGAATTTTTTATTATTTCTGAAAGGTAAAATATACAGAATAGCAATTCTTAAAACTAGAGCAATAACTCCTCCTAATTTATTAGGGATAGATCGAAGAATAGCGTAGGCAAAAAGAAAATATCACTCTGGTTGAATATGGACTGGAGTAACAAGGGGGTTAGCGGGAGTAAAGTTATCTGGATCTCCTAAAAGGTAAGGAGCTTGAAGAGACAAAATTGTTAAAAAAAATATTATGATTAAGGCTCCTAGTAAATCTTTAATAGAAAAGAATGGATGAAAAGGAATTTTATCAATGTTTCTGTTAATTCCTAACGGATTGTTAGATCCAGTTTGATGAAGAAAAAGAAGGTGAATTATAACAAAAGCTGAAATAATAAATGGTAAAATAAAGTGTAGAGCAAAAAATCGTGAAAGAGTGGCATTGTCTACGGCGAAGCCCCCTCAAATTCATTGAACAATTGAATTTCCTAGGTAGGGAATGGCTGAGACTAAATTTGTAATAACGGTGGCCCCTCAGAAAGATATTTGACCTCAGGGAAGAACATAGCCTAGGAAAGCTGTTGCTATTACTAAGAAAAAGATTGTTACACCTGATAGTCAAGTTTCTTTTAAAAGATAGGAGCCAAAATAGATTCCTCGTCCAATATGAAGATATAAACAAATAAAAAAAAATGATGCTCCGTTAGCATGTAGGATTCGAATTAATCATCCATAATTTACATCTCGAGCAATGTGGGCTACTCTATTAAAAGCTAATTCAATATTTGAGCAAAAATGTATTGCTAAAAAAAGTCCAGTGATAATTTGAATTATTAAACATAAACCGAGGAGTCTTCCAAAATTTCATATTGAGTTAATATTTCTTGGAGTAGGTAGATTGAAAAATGTAGAATTTAGGATTTTTATAATAGGGGATTTTAATAAGTGTTTTATCATTTTTATCTTATTTGTCGAAGAGCTTTTTTAGGTTTACCAGTAATTTTTACAATGGCAATTAAAGTTAAAAATAGGTAAATTATTAAAAAAATAATTGTTTGATAGAATGGTTCATTAAAAAATTTAGATAAAGTTCAAGGTTTAAAATTTTCTCTTAATCAAAAGAAAATTCATTTTGAATTAATTATTTTTTCTAGTATAGGGTCTTTTAATAGAAATAGATAAAATAAAATAAAAATTGAAATAATTAATCAAACAATTAAAATTTTTCATTTAGAAGGTGTAAAAAATTTTTCATTTGAGGCAATTCTTGTTATGTAAATAAATAAAATTAATATTCCTCCAATTATAATAAGAAATAAGATATATCTATATCATGAATTTATAAATAGTAAATTTCTTGATAAAGCGGCTAGAGCAGTTTGAAAGAAAAGAATTCCTCCTAATGCTAAAGGGTGTTTTAAGAATATAAAAATACAGGATATGATAAAGATAATTATTCTTGTAATAAATAAAATGTCAGAAAATAGTTTATAAAAAATTTTAATTTTGGAGATTAAAGAAAAGTAGCTTTATTTTTTTCTGAAGCACTAAAAGAAAGAGTTCTTATGTTTAGTTTACAAGACTAAAATTTTAATTAAATTATTAATGCAATTTTTATTAATATTAATTTATATGATATATATATATATATATATATATATTATAGTGATAGTGTGTGTTATAAAAAATTTTTTAAATGATAATAATTAACTATTATATTATTCCTTTTACTTTTCTTTTTTTTTCAGGGCTAGTAGTTTATTCTTTGAATTATAAGCATTTTTTGATTATACTTTTAAGATTAGAAGTTGTAGTAGTTTCTCTATTTTTGCTGATTTTTTTTTTCTGTAGTGTATATTCTTTGGAGGTTTTTTTATCTATTATTTATTTGTCTTTATCCGTGTGTGAGGGGGCTTTAGGGTTAAGGTTATTAGTTTTATTAATTCGAACTCATGGTAATGATTCTTTATTTACTTTTGATTTGTTGTGATAAAAAGTAAAAATAATTAATAATATAAATTAAATTAATGTTGGATTTAATTTTTGGTTCTATTTTTTTAATAATTATATCTTTTTTCAGACATATCTAAAGATAGGGTTTTCTTGGGAGTTTGTGTCTTTAGGTTACGGTTTAGGAGAAGATTTATTAAGTTACACATTAGTTTCTCTTAGATTTTGAATTTGTTTTTTAATAATTTTAGCTAGTTTTTCTGTTTATAAAGAAAACTTTTTTCAAAATTTATTTCTTTTTTTTGTAGTATTTTTATTAATTAGTTTAATTATAACTTTTAGTTCTTTAAATTTATTTATTTTTTATCTTTTTTTTGAAATTAGATTGGTTCCTACGTTATTTTTAATTATTGGTTGGGGAAATCAACCTGAGCGTGTTTCTGCCGGGGTTTATTTATTTTTTTATACTTTATTGATATCTTTACCTATGATAGTAGCTTTATTTTATTTGTATATTAAATATTCTAGAATAGAATTTATTTTTTTTATAGTAGAAAATAATCCCTTTCTTTATTTATGTTTAAATATAGTTTTTTTTGTGAAAATTCCATTGTTTTTAGTTCATTTATGACTTCCAAAAGCTCATGTTGAGGCTCCAATTGCTGGGTCAATAATTTTAGCTGGTATTATACTTAAGTTAGGGGGCTATGGATTAATGCGGGTAATAAAGTTATTTATTGGAGATGTTGGTTTAATAATAAATGAAATTTTTATTTTTATTTCTTTAATTGGTGGGTTTGTTATTTCTTTAGAATGTATTCGTCAAAGTGATATAAAAATATTAATTGCTTATTCTTCAGTTTCTCATATAGGTTTAGTAGTTTCAGGCATTCTATCTTTAAGATTATGGGGAATAAGAGGTTCTTTAATTTTAATATTAGCTCATGGGTTGAGATCTTCTGGTTTATTTTGTTTAGCTAATATTTTATATGAACGATCTGGGAGGCGAAGATTTTATTTAAATAAAGGAATAATAAATATTTATCCTAGATTAGCTTTATGTTGATTTCTTTTATGTTCTTCAAATATATCAGCCCCCCCGTCTCTAAATTTACTAGGTGAAATTATTTTAATTTATTCAATTTTTAATTTTTTTCAAGGTTTGGGGTTTATTTTGTTTATTATAGTTTTTTTTAGAGCAGTTTATTCTTTATTTTTATTTTCCTTTACGCAGCATGGTAGGTTAAGGTCAAGAATATATAGAATAAGTCAAATTTCAGTTCGAGAATTTTTTTTAGTAATATTGCATTGACTTCCTTTAAATGTAATATTCTTAAAATTAGAATCTTTTTCTTTATGAATTTAATTTTTATAACTTAAATAGTTTAATAAAAATATTAATTTGTGGGATTAAAGATATAAAATAATTATGATATTTTAAGTAATTTTTTACTGTATAGTTTATTTTTCATTTTTTTTATTTTTTTCAATTGTTTGTTTTTTATTAGGTTTACTTTTTATTAGAAAAAATCTTTTAATTTTTTTAGAAATTGGTGTTTTAAATTTATTTGGGGTTTCAATTGAAGGTGTTTTTTTCCTTGATTGAAAAACATTTTTATTTATAAGGTTTGTTTTATTTATTTCTTCAATAATTTTAAATTATAGTTCTGAATATATAAGTGGAGACAAGTACATTAAGCGTTTTATTTTTTTAATAGTATTATTTGTTTGTTCTATAATAATATTAATTTTGAATTTAAATTTAGTGTCTATTTTAATTGGGTGGGATGGCCTTGGTTTAGTTTCTTATGCTTTAGTAATTTATTATCAAAATGTTAAATCTAATAGAGCTGGTATATTGACAGCTTTATCAAATCGAATTGGAGATGCTGCAATTATTTTAGCTATTTCATTTAGAGTTCATTTTGGTTCTTTTAATTTTATTTTTTACTTAAGTTGGGCACAATTTGATCAAAATGTGGAAAATTTTATGAAAATAGTTCTTTTATTGATTATTTTAGCTTCTATAACTAAAAGAGCTCAATTACCTTTTTCATCATGGCTTCCTGCCGCTATAGCTGCCCCTACGCCTGTTTCTTCTTTGGTGCATTCTTCTACATTAGTAACTGCCGGGGTTTATTTTTTAATTCGTGTTAGTGAAGCCTTGTCTTTTGCAATGATAGAATTTCTTTTAATTATTTCTCTTTTAACAATATTTATGGCTGGGTTGGCTGCTAATTTTGAGTATGATTTAAAAAAAATTATTGCGCTCTCGACTTTAAGTCAACTTGGTTTAATAATAACAATTTTAAGTTTAGGGGAGAGAAATTTAGCTTTTATACATTTACTAATTCATGCTTTATTTAAGGCTTTATTATTTATGTGTGCTGGGGCCATTATTCATAATTTTGGTGACAACCAAGATATTCGAAATATAGGAGGTTTGTCTTCAAATCTTCCTTTAACTAGAGCTTGTATAAATATTAGAAATTTTGCTCTTTGTGGTCTTCCCTTTTTATCAGGGTTTTATTCCAAGGATTTAATTGCAGAAGCTTTATCTATACAATATTCAAGAATATTAGTTTATTTAATTTTTTATTTATCGATTGGGTTAACAGTGGCTTATTCTATTCGTCTTTCTTATTATATTTTTTGAAGAGAAAGAAAATTTTCTAGGCTGAGAAGATTTAGAGATAATAATAATTGAAGAATAACTAAAAGTATGCTTGGTTTAGTAGTCTTAGTAGTTTTAATAGGGAGATTTTATTCTTGAGTTTTCATAGATATTTCTTATTTTATTATTCTTCCTGTTTATATAAAATTAAGGACAGTGTTTTTCATTATTTTAGGTTTGATTTTAGGTATTGAATTGGTTCAGATAGAATTTTTTTATAAAAATTTATATTTAGAAATAAAAAATATCTCTTTATTTTTAGTAGGAATATGGAATATACCTATTATTTCTACTATAGGAGCTTCTAAATATGCCTTGTATGTAGGAAAAATGTATTTTCTTATTTTTGATCAGGGTTGGTTAGAATATTATGGAAGAAAGGGTGCTTTTAATATTATAAGGTCTTTACTTTCTCAAATTCAGTATATTTTTTCTTCCAATCATTTAAAATTATTTTTTTTATTATTTATTATTTATTTTTCTGGACTGTTGTCTTATTATTTTTATATAGGTTTATAAGATTTTTATAGCTTAAAAAATAGAGCATAGTATTGAAGATACTAGGGTAACATTGAGTGTTTGAAAATATAAATTATAATTAATTTTCAGAAGAGCTGCTTCATTTTAACTATGAAAGAGTTAGGTTTTTATTTTTAATTAAACTATGAAAATTTTATTTGAAGAATTAAAAACAGAGATTTCACTGCTTAGAAAGAAAGTTAGAAGCTTTTTTCTGAGTAACTCTTAATTCTTTAACTAGGAAATCTCCAATTTTTCCATTAACAGTGGAATACCGCTTAATTTTGGTTTTAGCTAAATAATAGGATTGTTTAATTAATTAATCTATCTATAATTATTCTATCTATATTATTTTTTAATTTTTATTTTTAACGGAGGCGATTTTTATTCACCACATGTTTAAGTCGAAATTAAATACAATATTTTTGTTTTCCGTTAAAATAAAATAAAATTTTATTTTATTAGTAAGATAACTCAAATAGTTCAGTTTTTTTAAATGCAAATTAAATGTTTTAATTTATAAACTATTATCCTTTTTTTTGATTTTCATCATTTAATAATTGTTCTAATTAAAATAATTATTTAGATCAATCTAAAGATCCTTGATTTTGTTCATGAAATAACCCAATTAAAAGGATAGTGATAAAAAATCTTAAACATAAATTTAAATAAAAAATATTAGAGATTTGAAAAATTAGTACTATTGGAAGGAAAAGTGTTAGTTCTACATCAAAAATAATAAAAATAATAGCAATTAAAAAAAAATGTAAGGAAAAGGGTAGTCGTGCTAAATTTTTAGGGTCAAATCCACATTCAAAAGGCCTGTTTTTTTCTCGATCATAAAATCTTTTTTTGGATACAATATTTAAAATTAGAGTTAAAATAATTAAAATTAAAGAAATAATTGTTCTTATTATTAAGATTATTAAAATTACTTAAGCTAGAGTATTTCTAGATTTTTTAATTGGAAGTCAAAAATAATAAATTATAATACTTAAGTATTTAATTTTTAATTATAAAAAACAAATATAGATATAATTTTAATTAATAATTGTTATATTTTATCTTCCTCATCAGTAAATTGAGATATATAAAAAAAGTCATACCACATCTACAAAGTGTCAGTATCATGCTGCTGCTTCAAATCCAAAATGATGAATTCTAGAAAAATGATTTTTCATCATTCGAATTAAACATACAAATAAAAAGGTAGAGCCTACTAAAACATGAAGTCCGTGGAGTCCTGTAGTTATAAAGAAAGTTGATCCATAGGCTCTATCTGCGATAGAGAAAGGAGCTTCTAAATATTCATAAGCTTGAAGAATGGAGAAGTAGAATCCGAGAAGAACTGTTAAAAGTAGACTTTGAATGGCTTGTTTAGAATTATTTTCTATTAAGCTATGGTGGGCTCAAGTAATTGTTAGCCCTGAAGTTAAAAGAATTAGTGTATTAAGTAGAGGAATTTCTAATGGGTTAAATGGAGTAATTCCTTTAGGGGGTCAATTTATTCCTAATTCAATTGAGGGAGATAGTCTTGAATGAAAAAATGCCCAAAAAAAAGCGATAAAAAAGAATACTTCTGATGTAATAAATAAAATTATTCCTCATCGAAGGCCATTTACAACTTTTAAAGTGTGATGGCCCTGGAAAGTTCCTTCTCGAACAATATCTCGTCATCATTGAAAAGATGCCAGAGAAGTGAGGATTAATCCAAAGATAAATAAAGAATTATCATAAAGATGAAATCATTTGATTGTTCCTATAAGTATAGAAAATACTCTAAATGAAGTGATTAAAGGTCAAGGGCTTTGGTCTACTAGGTGAAATGGATGGTTTTGTTTCATTTTGAATAAAATAAAATATATTTTATTTTAAATTAAGCTACTTCTCTAGAGTAAATAGTTGTTAAAATTGAAAATACGTAAGCTTGAATTATAGCTACTGCAGATTCAAGAATAAGGAGAAGTGTTTGAATAATAATAAGAATATTTAAACTTTGTAGATTTAGAGTTGCTCCGGAATTTCCTAAGAGGGTTAAAAGTAAATGGCCTGCAATTATATTAGCTGTTAGTCGAATTGCTAATGTGCCTGGGCGAATTAAATTTCTAATAGTTTCAATAATAACTAAAAATGGAAGTAGGGGTGTGGGTGCACCTTGAGGGACTAAATGTGCAAATATATGTATAGTGTTATTAAGTCAACCAAAAATTATAAAACTAACTCAGAGAGGTAGTCTTAAACTAAGAGTAAATCTTATATGTCTGGATCTAGTGAAAATATAGGGGAATAAGCCTATGAAATTATTAATTAAGATTAAAGAAAATAAAGAACAAAAAATTAGAGTCCTTCCCTTTCATTGAGGGTTTTTAATTAAAATTTTAAATTCTTTATGAATAGCTGATATTACTTCAATTCATAAATAATTTCAACGAGATGGAATCAGTCAAAATAATGGAGGGATTACGATAATTAATAAAAAAGTTCTTATTCAATTTAAAGAAAAAGAAGAACTATTAAAAGTAGAAGGTTCAAAAGATGAAAATAGATTTGCTATCATTTTCAATTTTTTTGGGTTTTTAATTTAATGGAATTAGAAGAGGCTCTTTTTTCTTCATAAAAAAAAAGATTAAAGTAGTAATTAATTAAGATTGAAATAATAAAAATAAATGAGAAAAAGATAAATAATATGAGTCAATTTATTGGTGCTATTTGTGGAATTAAAAATTATTATTTATTTTAATAATTTTAGCTTGACAAGCTAACGTTATAGTTTAACTAAATTTTTAGAATATGGATTAATTTCCCATTAAAAATAGGTGCTAATCTATTATAGTTTGGTTTAAGAGACCAGTGCTTGCTTTAAGCTATTTAATGTTTTAAATTTTTTAATTTTCTATAATTAAAAGCTGATTTATTGGGAATTTACTCAAGTAATAAAAAATTTAGGTCTAATGGCTTCAATAGAGATAGGTATAAAACTGTGGTTTGCTCCACAAATTTCTGAGCATTGGCCAAAAAAAAGGCCTGTTCGGTTGATAAAAAAATTAGTTTGATTCAATCGACCTGGAGTTCTATCAATCTTTACTCCTAAAGAGGGGACTGCTCAGGAATGAATTACATCAGCTGATGTTGTTAAAATTCGAATTTGAGAATTAAATGGTAAAATTAGACGATTATCTACATCTAAAAGACGAAAATTAAAATTTTTTAATTCATTTGATGGGATTATATAAGAATCAAATTCAATTTTTTTATAATCGGAATATTCGTAGGATCAGTATCATTGATGCCCAATAGCCTTTACAGTAAGAGTTGGGGAGTAGAGTTCATCAAGAATATAAAGAATTCGTAAAGACGGCAGTGCAATAATAATTAAAATTAAGGCAGGAAGGATTGTTCAAATTATTTCGATTAACTGTCCTTCTAAAAGAAAGCGGTGAGTAAACTTATTAAATAGTATAGCAATTAATATTTGTCCAACAAGAATTGTAATAATAATTAAAATTAATAAAGTATGATCATGAAAGAAAGTAAGTTGCTCTATAACTGGAGAAGCTCTATCTTGAAGGAGGAGAGTTTTTCATGTTGCGATTTCTAAAAAAAGAAAATTTTCTTTATATTTGGATCTTAAATCCATTGCACTAATCTGCCATAATAGAAGAGAAAAGTTTGTGTTTAAGTTTTTCTTACTGCAGGTAACTCATTATAACAATGATCTGTTGGGGGAAGGTTTTGTAACCATTCTAGGGAAGAGTTTAAATTTAAGGCTGAAATTCTTTTTCGATGTGAAGAAAATCTTTCTCAAATAATAAAGATAAAATAAAACACTCTGATTAAAGAAATTATTCTTCCAATTGAAGAAATAATATTTCATATTAAATAAGCATCTGGATAGTCTGAGTAACGTCGTGGCATCCCTCTTAATCCAAGAAAGTGCTGAGGGAAAAATGTTAAATTTACTCCAGCAAATATTGTAAAGAAATGAATCTTTAAGTATTTTTTATTAAGAGTAAGACCTGTAAATAAAGGGAATCATTGAACGATCCCTGCAATAATAGCAAAGACTGCCCCTATTGATAAAACATAATGAAAATGGGCTACAACATAATAAGTATCATGGAGAATAATGTCAATTGAAGAGTTGGCAAGAATGACTCCTGTGAGACCTCCTATAGTAAACAGAAAAATAAATCCTAATGATCAGAGACTTGAGGGATTAAAGGAAATTTGGGCCCCATGAAAAGTAGCTAACCATCTAAAAATTTTAATTCCAGTCGGAACAGCAATAATTATAGTTGCTGATGTAAAATAAGCTCGAGTGTCTACATCTATTCCAACTGTGAATATATGATGAGCTCATACTACGAAACCAAGTAAGCCAATGGCTGTTATTGCATAAATTATTCCTAAAACACCAAAAGCTTCTTTTTTTCCTCTTTCTTGGCTAATAATATGAGAAATTAGACCAAATCCTGGTAAAATTAAAATATAGACTTCAGGGTGTCCAAAAAATCAAAATAAATGTTGGTATAAAATAGGATCTCCCCCTCCAGCCGGATCAAAAAAAGAAGTATTTACATTTCGATCTGTAAGGAGTATTGTAATAGCCCCAGCTAAAACTGGAAGTGAAAGAAGAAGAAGGACTGCTGTAATTTTTACAGCTCAGGTAAAAAGGGTGAGTTGTTCCGGAGTTACTCCTTTGGGGTGCATATTAATGATTGTAGAAATAAAATTAATTGCTCCTAAAATAGAAGAAATACCCGATATGTGGAGTCTAAAAATTGCTAAATCTACTGAAGCTCCTTCGTGTGCAATATTTGCGGATAAAGGTGGGTAGACAGTTCAACCCGTTCCCGCCCCTTTATCAACAATTCTTCTTATAATTAAAAGCGCTAAAGAGGGGGGTAATAATCAAAATCTTATATTATTTAGACGAGGAAAGGCTATATCCGGGGCCCCTAATATAAGTGGAACCAGTCAATTTCCAAAACCTCCAATTAAAATTGGTATTACTATAAAAAAAATTATAATAAAAGCATGGGCAGTCACAATTGTATTAAAAATTTGGTCGTCACCAATTAATCTTTTAGGTGTACCTAATTCTGTTCGAATTAATATTCTTAAGGAGGTTCCTACTATTCCTGCTCAAGAGCCAAAAATAAAATATAAAGTGCCAATATCTTTATGGTTTGTCGAAAAAAGTCATTTATTCGGTATAAATAAAAATAAAAAGGAAAAAATAAATGTGAAAGGTAAAAATGATAAAATGGCTGAAGAAAATAGGCGGTAAATTGTAAATTTATTTATGAAAAAAAGTTTTCTTTTATCAATAGTTGTTGTTTTCTTTTTTCTAATTAATAGAAAGTTTATTTAGTTTCTTTTTTAATTTTTATAGTCTATTTAGGATATTGAATTGCAAATTCAAAGGAAAATTCAATTTTAAAAATTGAGTACTTAAGAATTAGGGGGTGGGCAATCTCTATTTTTAGCTTTGAAGGCTAAGAGTTTTTTTAACTTAAATTCTTTTGGTTTTATATTAAATTAAGTTAGAAAATGAAATTAAAAGGGTTAATCTAGATAAAGGGATGAAAGATCCTAAAATAGATGTAAATGATAGCTTTGTGTATATAATATTTGGATTTTCTGACACTCTTAATATTAGAGTATTAAATGTAATTCGAAGATAAAAATATAGGGCAATTAAAGTTAAAACAATAAGAATAGTGGCTAGAAAAAAGAAATTATTTAAAATTATTTCATTTAAAGTAATTCATTTAATAAAAAATCCAATAAATGGTGGGAGTCCCCCAAGTGATAAAAAATTTATAAATAGAAAAAATTTAATTGATTTTTCAGGATGGGTTTTGTTAATTTGTCTTATAAAATATACTTTATTTAAGTTTAGTAGATAAATAATATTAATATTTATAAAAGAATAAATTGAAAAATATAGGAATCATGAATTTAATGATCTTAAAAGTGCTGAAAGTATTCAACTAATATGGTTAATAGAAGAAAATACTATAAGTTTTCGTAAACATGTTTGATTTAATCCTTCTAATCTACCAATTAAAGCTGAGATAATAATAAAAATTCTTAGGAAAATTGTTGAGTTAAGAGAATAAAATAGAAGAATTATTGGTGCAATTTTTTGTCAAGTTAGAATAATTATATTTATTAATCAAGAGATTCCTCTTACAACTTCAGGAAGTCAAAAATGTAAAGGGGCTGCTCCTATTTTTATTAAAAGTGCTGAACTTAGTAAGGGAGATCTAATTAAAGAAATTTCAAAAACTCTAGAAAATTTGAAATTAGAAGTTAAGATGATTCTAAAAATTAAAATAGCTGATGCTAATGCCTGAGTAATAAAGTATTTTAATGAAGCTTCTGCTGATAATTTATTTTTAAAGGATTTTATTAAGGGTATTAGAGAGAGGAGGTTAATTTCTAAACCTAATCAAGCTATAAATCAAGAATTTGCAGATACTGAAATTAAGGTTCCGATAATTAATCTAGAAGAAAATAAAATTTTATAAAAATTGGTAATTAAAAAGAAAAGGATTTTTACCTTTATAATTGAGGTATGAACCCAATAGCTTTTTTAGCTTATCTTTTTAATTTAAATATACTTTAATATAATGATGTATAAAAGTTTTTGATACTTTAAGAGATAGTTTAATTCTATCAAGTATAATTTTATTGTACTAAAAAATATTATATCTTTTAGCTAACAAGATTCCTTATTGATTTTCATCATTTTGCCTACCTTTTAAACGGTTTCATAAGCATTTTTAGATTAATCAATCAACAAATTCTAGATTTTTGCTGATTTTTCATCATTTTGCTCATCTTTTTTTAGGTTTTACAAGCATTTTTAAACTAATCATCAAATAAGTTAGGGGATTCCTTATTGATTTTCATCATTTTGCCTACCTTTTAAACGGTTTCATAAGCATTTTTAGATTAATCAATCAACAAATTCTAGATTTTTGCTGATTTTTCATCATTTTGCTCATCTTTTTTAGGTTTTACAAGCATTTTTAAACTAATCATCAAATAAGTTAGGGGATTCCTTATTGATTTTCATCATTTTGCCTACCTTTTAAACGGTTTCATAAGCATTTTAGATTAATCAATCAACAAATTCTAGATTTTTGCTGATTTTTCATCATTTTGCTCATCTTTTTTAGGTTTTACAAGCATTTTTAAACTAATCATCAAATAAGTTAGGGGATTCCTTATTGATTTTCATCATTTTGCCTACCTTTTAAACGGTTTTCATAAGCATTTTAGATTAATCAATCAACAAATTCTAGATTTTTGCTGATTTTTCATCATTTTGCTCATCTTTTTTAGGTTTTACAAGCATTTTTAAACTAATCATCAAATAAGTTAGGGGATTCCTTATTGATTTTCATCATTTTGCCTACCTTTTAAACGGTTTCATAAGCATTTTTAGATTAATCAATCAACAAATTCTAGATTTTTGCTGATTTTTCATCATTTTGCTCATCTTTTTTTAGGTTTTACAAGCATTTTCAGACTAATCATCAAATAAGTTAGGGGATTCCTTATTGATTTTCATCATTTTGCCTACCTTTTAAACGGTTTCATAAGCATTTTAGATTAATCAATCAACAAATTCTAGATTTTTGCTGATTTTTCATCATTTTGCTCATCTTTTTTAGGTTTTACAAGCATTTTTAAACTAATCATCAAATAAGTTAGGGGATTCCTTATTGATTTTCATCATTTTGCCTACCTTTTAAACGGTTTTCATAAGCATTTTAGATTAATCAATCAACAAATTCTAGATTTTTGCTGATTTTTCATCATTTTGCCTACCTTTTAAATAGAAACAATTTAAATTGTATGATTTATTCTATCAAAATAACCCTTTTTTCAGGCATTCTATT